ATGACTAGTAGGGGTTCATTCAGTAACGAAAAATTGGATTTACCTAGGTAGTATAAGGTAGGGTCCAAATTGGATTTGATAAATATCAATGCAATGAATTGTTTCAAGGTTGTCCGTAATTAATAAATTGACTCGGATTAAAACTAAAACGAAATGCATTTGATTGATATTATCTACCAATTCAACATAGATTCAAAATATTTCATTGAATCATATGATGACGAAAGTAAACTTGTCCCCCAAATCAAACAAATTCTTAAAGAAAAAATTTCCATAACTTCTTGATCCCCCTCCCCACATTTCAAAATGGGGCGTTTGTTAATTTCCTGGCTTGTTGTGAAATCGAGATACTTCTATCTCATCTGAAGAAGAAGTGAATCAATGAATGAAAGTGGAAGAACTGGGGGTTAGTCCCCCTTCGGGACAGACCAATCACTTCCTGAAAGGATCGTTACTTCGTCTTACTTCGATTTCTGTTTATTTATTTTCACATTATTTCTTTTCATTACTATGGGTTTTCTTATTTTCAGTTTTAATGAATATTATATGGATTCATTATCCAATTTAGATATTCATTAGATTTTATCTATCTAATTCAAAATAGATATAAAAATAGATAGAATTCGAAATAGATTTATTTATAGAATGGCAATTCGAATGAATGATTTAGGAATATAAATAAATGACAATTCCAAAAATTTTATGGAATTATGAAAGACAGAAAGATATTTCGGGTCTAGTTAGACTATACTATTCTATTATATTGATATATTGACAATTTCAAAAAACTGTTCATACTATACCATAAGCATAATATAGTATGATGGCGGTCGGGCAAGTATGCCCCCATCGTCTAGTGGTTCAGGACATCTCTCTTTCAAGGAGGCAACGGGGATTCGACTTCCCCTGGGGGTAGGGTACTACGAAAGGAATTTGATCATGGATTACTAATCAGCCTAGAATTGATTCTTCCTGGGTCGATGCCCGAGCGGTTAATGGGGACGGACTGTAAATTCGTTGGCAATATGTCTACGCTGGTTCAAATCCAGCTCGGCCCAAAAATTCGCCGATCCATCATGAAATCATATAACCCATTTGTTTTGTTCTTCAAAAATTCCGGCTACGAAAGAATAGAAAAAAGTACAATTATATGATATATCCATACCGCTTTATTTGCTTTATTTGTTCGCACAAATTCTGATTTTACTAAGAATCGAATTTCATATCAGGATCTCTAAGTATCAATAAAGTCTAAGTAAAAGAGTAAAGAAAAAAAATCTTTTTTTTTTCTCATTTAAAGATAAAGATTGATTATCACTCGATTTGGCAATAATGAAAGGATTATTAGGAATCTGTGTCGCTTTCACTAAAGTAAGTCCCCACCCATGGCGATATCAATAGATCACTCGCGCCCCTGTTACCCTTACAACACGGCGATTCGAATCTAAAAAGAAATGGTTTAAATGCAATCATAAGAATATAGATACTCTACACTTTATTTCCTGGGGATTGTAGTTCAATTGGTTAGAGCACCGCCCTGTCAAGGCGGAAGCTGCGGGTTCGAGCCCCGTCAGTCCCGACGGAATCAAATCCAATAAAAAATACATTAATTCATCTTTCCCCTTGAATGTGAAAAGGGATACAAATAGTCGAATTTCATTCCCAACGGAACAGGGATTTTTCTTATTTTTTTTTTGTTTTTTTTTGTTTCCCCTTTCTCATCAAAGAAATAGAAGAATTTCCAGTACATTACATCAATCAATACTGATTAATGGGATAGAAACATATGTGGATTGCTACAATTATTGGTAGCATCCTATTTCGTTTAGGATTCCAAGAGATATCGATACCGTACCGAGTCTGGCTTTTCGATTGCTCCTGATCCGGGTAATAGAATAGAGTAATTAATAGAATAATTAGAATAATAAAATATTCTATATTTCCATTTACCGTCAACCCCATGCACAAATAGATATACGATACAAAATGAATTTCATTTGATAGAATCCTTTTCTTTTTAAGATTAAAAAAAAAAAGATTTTTTTTCTGGTTCCGAATTTGTGTAACTTCAATTCCTATTTTGAATTTGAAACAATCTAGCTCATTCAAATTGAACACTGAACTTTTCATATATGTGTCCCTTTTCATTTTTAATCCACAAAAAGAGGATATGATATATATTAATAAAAATAAAAGAAAGATCCAACTTCTCTTATAGAGAAGGGAATGAATAATTTTTTTTTTTATTTAAGTTTTATTTAAGTAAGCGTACTTTCGAAGAAAGAACAAATTCCAAAATAATGAAATTGGATGGAATACCCATTTTTTTATACCTTAATACTCGGCTTCTTTTTGTCATACTTATCTCTTTTTGTTTTCCACGAAAATAAAATCATGAAAAAAGAGTACTTAACCCCTTCTTTTCTATTTCACTTCTATTGTTTGTGTTTGGGTTTGTAACCAATGAAAACGTAAGAGGAAAACGTAAGAGCGGGCAAATGATACGTCATCAGATGATTGTACAAGGAAGGCGATAGATTATAGGAAAAACAAGAATAGAATGAAAAAAAAAAGAGAAATGAAAATAAAAAATAAAAAGGGATTGGATCAGGAATCTCATTTTTGATTCGGTATGGATAAAAGATCTTCCTATGTTATACTATTCAATTCTCGACGATGAACTGATTTGATAGCTCAGATATTGTTATTCATGATATTGATTTGTTATTTATGATATTGATCCGATTCAATATCATCGAGGTGTAATTCATCCCATTGAATTTACAGGCGAAAGATTTATCATCTCTATGGGATTAAATCCCGAGTTATTGCCAAATAAATAAAAAAATGAGATTATGGAAGTCAATATTCTCGCATTTATTGCTACTGCACTCTTCATTCTAGTTCCTACTGCTTTTTTACTTATAATATATGTAAAAACAGTTAGTCAAAGTGATTAATTTGAATCAAACTTCACTTCTTTTCTTAGTCAATGATTGAAGAAATAGAAGAAATCAAAAAGATTTGAATCTTTCGTCTTAAATGAAATGAGCTGACTAGAATCAGCGGTATAGTATTCTATGAGATCCGATAGTATGGTAGAAAGAAATATATGAATTTTTCTTTCTACCATACTAACTATTATTCTTATTGGAATGGAAAAAGTTGTACTGTATAAAAATATAGGTTTAATATAGATTAATATACAATATATATATCTTCTTGATATATGTATTAATATATGTAATGTACATAGCACCCCAATTCTATTTCTTTGCTTCATCTATTTGAATTTGTCTTGATTCCAATCAATTTGAAATAATCGAAAGGAAATTCTCAATATTACGGTCCAAATTCCTATATTTCTAATTAGTTTCAATAGGAATCGTGGTATCCATCAAAAGAATCAAATCCATGAAAGAAAAACGGTATGGGCGTATATTATTAATAAAAGAAAATCAATTCATTTTTCTTTTAGCATTCCAAAGAAGTAATTGATTGAACAGTTAACAGGTGATTCAAGGAGTTCTCTGGTCATTTCTTCGGATTTCGAAAAGGAAAAAGAAAACCCACCTTTTTAAACTCTTGAACCAGGATATGAAATGAGTCAATAAAGCATAGCATAAATAAGATTTCTAAAATAAGACAACAGGTGATAAGGTAAGTGCGCAACGCAATATGGGAGTAAGATCTTATTTTATTATGTGTAGTCTCTCCTTGGACAACTACTATGTGTATGTTGTTTCCCATAGAAAGTGCGTATCTACTTAATAACAGAATCTTTTTTTTTCTCTTCAAACAAGAAAAAAAAAAAAAATACAAATCAAATAAATAAAAAAGGGAAAAGGCTTTGCAAAACCGATTTATAAAACAAAAACAATCGATCCAGTTTGATTCCTCGCCTGAATCAATTAATAGTAACTCTAGAGTCCACTTCTTCCCCATACTACGAGTGAAAGAGAAAATGTAAAGACTACCATTAAAGCAGCCCAAGCAAGACTTACTATATCCATGTAAATTATGTTCCCCTATCTCTATGAAGGAATTATTCCATTATTGTTCACTAATAATAGTGGAATCACTGGCGTAGAGTCAAAAGAGGATCCCGCCCCAACATCATTGATGAAAGGCTCCAATAAATACGCTTCTAACAAATTCTTAATTCTTATAGGATATGATTTTTCCAGTAGAATAGTAGAACCAGAAAATCTTAAGCACAAGCAAAATACGCAGTGACACATTTGGAAGTATCAAGGGAATCCTCTCAGATATGGGAATAAGAAAACCTATTCTTTATTTTCTTGTCTTTAATGAAAGAAAAGGCATAAAAATATGAAAAAATAGAATATCAAGATAGATCATTATCTATCACATACCTTTATTTTCCAGTTGATCGAATCCTTATTGTCTAAGAATTGTCTCTGTGAAACAATCGGAGGATGGGCCTATTCCATTATTGACTAGGGTTTAGAGACTCTCCTGTCCCGAATCTGTATAGTGTATAGAAAGTATCTTCAGCCACCACGAATTCAATTTTCCATCGGGCTATCCAATCGAATTTAGGACCCGGTAATTAAACACTCCATTTAGTAGTGGAAGGGAATCAGTAAATCTTTATATGAAAGAGCCTTTCCATCACTATAATCTTTCCTTGAATCCTAGAGGCAAGGATTTACAGCACTTTAGCTTTAGAGAGCCAAACTTCCAGATATTTAGAACCAAGCAAGCATCAAGAGTCCTTGTCCCTTTCCTCCGTTTGCTTCTGCTGGGGAGAAATTCAGCGAGTTATGCTATATCAGCAAAACGAAATAAGAGATTTCTCGTTTTTTCTTGATCAGGCGACACCCAGATTTGAACTGGGGAAAAAGGATTTGCAGTCCCCCGCCTTACCGCTCGGCCATGCCGCCAAAATGATACCATACAAAATAGATGAAAATAGTCCCCCTTTGTTGGGGGGGGGCGGGCGGATTACTAAACTTCTTTTTTTATTGGACTTGCAT